TAATAATAATATAAAATAAAAAAAATAAAAATAAATGTAAGTGGAATATAATAACCATAAACATATATATATATAAATAACCATAAACATATATATATATAAAATATATAAAATATATATAAAATATAAAATATAAATTTTAAATATAAATTATATAAATTAAATATATAAATATAAATATAAATATATATAATAAAATAATAAATATATTAAATTATATAAAATATAAAATATAAATTTTAAATATAAATTATATAAATTAAATATATAAATATAAATATAAATATATATAATAAAATAATAAATATATATAATAAAATAATATAAATATATATAATATATAATAAAATAATAAATAATAATATATATAATATATAAATATAAATATATATAATATATATTAATAATAATATAATAATAATAATAAAATAATAATAATAATATAATATATATTAATAATAATATAATAATAATAATAAAATAATAATAATAATAAAAAATAAATATTAAATATATAAAATATAAAATATATAAAATATAAAAATTAAAAATATAAATTAATAAATTAAAGTATTTAGGAGGAAATAATGATAATGAAACTAAACTGGATATTTGAATTGATAGAGACAAAGAATCATAGGTATTTGTTAAATTTATGGACAAATTACAATTTAGTAGTATTTTTAACTAAAATTTTATTTCAACAAGAACATTTTATGAAACTATTTTACTTTCAAAATTGGAGTATACTATTTTTATCACGTGATAAAAATAGTTCAAAATATAATGGTTTTATTAGTTATTTACTCTTTTTATTTATAATTATTATCTTATTTCATATTAAAAATAAGATAATAATAGAAAAAAAGAATATATATTTAATTAATATTTTACCTATAAATTATAATTTTATTAAATCTATCAATAATAGTTTAAAAGAATATTATTGGTCTTACAATATAAATAATTTAAAAGAATCTCTTCTTCATTATTTAAAAAATAATGAAGAAGAGATTCTTTTATTAACACCAATACCAATAAAAAAAAAGAATATATATGAATTTGAATTTTACAGAGGATCACAATGGTGGAGATATTGGTTTGTAAAAAAATTAACAAGAATATTTTTAAGTTGTCATTTATTTCAACCGAATAGTATATTATCCGAAATATTTATTTCATTAATAAATAAAGATAAAAAAGATATAGAATTTATATTTTGTTACTACATAGATGATTTAAAATATAAAAATAAAGAAATCAATTTCAATTTAGAAAAACTCTTAGTAATTTTAGGCAATAAGTCAGTTTGTTATATAATATATACTTTTTATAAAGAAGCATTAACAATTAATCAAGATAAGAGTTTAGGCAAGTTACACAAATTATACTTTAAAATATTATCAAATATAAAAGATGATTCCGCACGATCAATTTTAATGCGAATAATAATTTCTAAGCAGAATGAAAAAGATTATAAATTTATATATGATATTAATAATCCTTTTATTAATTTTATGAATATGAATAAGGATTCAAAGTATTCAGAATATATAACTTTTATTTATAATACAAATATTAATAAACTTAATGATAAATTAATAATTTTTAAAACTTCCTTTATTCAAAAAGAAAATAAATTAGATACATTTAATTTAAAAAAATCTTACTTATATCATATATTAATGGAAGTATTTGTCTTCAATATTAAAAGATATATTTATTTGTTCTTATATAACTTATATAATATAATTTTAGATATTTATATGGGGTCAAAACTTTTAAATAATTTTTATAGTAATGTAGAAAGTAAAGAAATTGGAGAGTTATTTAAAATTATTTTATATTTAATAATAATAGAAAAAAAATTCATATTATTTCATCCTAGTGATTATTTCATTAAGATGAATATAATGAATAAAAAAAAAAAAATATTTGATCTAGTAACGAGATTAAAATTCATAATAAATGAAAAAATAATGATGAGTTATACTTTATCTTATAATATTGAATATATTTTATTCCAATTACAAAAAATATTGGATATCTTTACTATAAAGGATATTAAATTGAGATATCTCAATTTAATTGGTAAAGATAAAGAGTTTCAAATAGAAATAAATAAAGCTATAAGTATTGTATCCATTATAAAATATACGATCAAAAAAAATTTATCAAATTTTGAAAAGAATAAAAGTAAAGATAATAATAATAATAATTTTTTTGATCCTATTATTTATCAAACTAATAATACTTATAGTTGTAAAATAAATAATTTATTTTTTGAACATAATAATATTTTACTAAGAATAGTAAAATATTATTATGAGTCACTATTCTTATTTTTGAACAAGTCCCTTAATTATTTATTTATAAATATAAGTAAGATCCATATTTATAGGTCTAAAATACATATATATATTTATTTAATTAAAAAAAAAAAAGAAGAATATAAAAAAGAATATTATGTTCAAAAAGAATTTAACCTTTCTATTAGATTACATGAACAATATAATTGGTTAGAAACCTCAAATTCAGATATAGTTTCCTTGAAAACTTATTTTTTTAAGATTAATAGATTTAAATTATTCAAAAATAAGAATAACTTATGGTTTTATCATAATAGAGTATTACTTTTAAAAAAAAAAGAACCTTATATTAATACTTATAATTATAATTTCATGTACGTAAATTTACTAGATAGTTTTATCTTGTCTGGTTGCAAAAATATATTTTCTGTAAGTATCGGTAAAAACAAGTATTCTTTTTATTTACTGAATAGAAATATTCGTTTACCAATAAAATCAAAATTAATTGATATTGATATATTAATAGATAAATATTTATCAACAAGTAGTTTTATATATCAATTAAATAATTTATATAAATATTTACATTTTACAAATATAACAGAACTTTTACTTCATAAATATATTCTATCAAATAGATATATTTATGAAACATATTTAACAAAAGAACAAGTATTTATTTTAGAAAAAAATAATATTAAGTCTATTTTAGATATTAATATATCTCATTTAGAAAGGTATGCTCTATATAAGTATCTCATTATCAATCGAGATTCAATAATGGGTTTAAAGTACACTTACTTTTTTATTAATAAATTACCCTTACCATTATTTGAACATTTTAAAAATCAAAAAGAACAGGATCCCATCTTGATATATAAAAGTATCCTTAAAAGGATCTTTTATATATCAAGATGGGATAGATTACAAGCATATATGCCATGCTTACTAATTTTGACAAGTTGGACATATATGAAATTAATTATATTAGACAGCATATATGATATCTTTTTAAGTAGTATTCAAAATATAAAATATATATTTTATGATACTATGAATAAATTGTATGGATTTATTAAATTTATTATTCATGAATTAATTAGTAATCTACAATATATACCTATAAATGATACTTTTAATGAAATATTAAATAATATACTTTTATACAAAAGATATAAAATAAATATAAAATCATATACAGCATCAAAAAATACTAGTAAATTATTATGTTTAATTTTTATATTTATTTTTACACAACTCTTATTTTTTTACCAATCCTATTGTGAGTTGCAAAAAGAATTTGAAGAGATAAAATTCTTAATAATCCCATCATATATGATGGGATTAAAAAGAATTTTATCTAGGTATCCTATATATAAATATAATTCTTTTTTAGTTATTACAGAAAAATTTGAAAACTATATATTCTTAAAAAATTTTATTAAAATTAAAATGTGGATAAAGATCATACCAAATACAATTAATAGAATAAAATTTTTTAAGAATACAATGTTATTAAGTAATATAAGTAAATATATCTTTTATTTGATAAATAAAAGATATAAAATAAAAAAAGATTGGATTAATGATAAAATAGAAATATGGGTTGCAAACAATATTAATATTTTTGATGAAGAAGAAAGAAAATTTTTATCTCAGTTTTTAACTTTAAAAGAAGAAAAACACCTTTTAAACCTCTTATCGGATATGGATCATGAATTTATATCCAAGAATATATTTAGTTTTAAAATAAATGATCAACCAGGATTTATTTCATTACATTACTTATTGGATATACATCAAATAGATATAAATACTTATATATTTATATTTAAAAGATATATATTATTAGAAAGACATATATTATTATCTCATTTTCATAAAATAAGATATTCACAAATATTTTGCGGATTTAATAGATCTAATGAAAAACCTTTTTCATTACGTTTATCTTTATCTTATAAAGGTGTTTTAGTTATAGGTTCAATAGGAACTGGACTATCTTATTTTATGAAATATATAACAAATAAACCTTTAGTACCCTTAATTACGATATTTATAAGTAAATTTTGGGGATACAAACAAAAAACTACTAAATTTAAATTATTTGATTATTTTGATAATAATGTTAATAGTGTGGATAATACTGATGATATTTATATTAAAAATATAAATATGTTAGATATGTCTACAGCATCAAATTTAGATCAATTAGGTCTAATTCTTCAATTTGAATTAGCAAAAGAAATATCACCTTGTATAATATGGATTCCAAATATACATTATCTCCAAAGAAGTGAGTTTAATTACTTTTATATAGGTGTAGGAATATTAGATAACTATCTATTTGGAGATATTGAAAGATCCTATCTTGGAAAAATTATTGTTATAGCTTCAACTCAGATTCCAAAAAAAGTTGATCCAGTCTTAATAGATACTAATAGATTTAATATATGTATTAACATACGAAGACTTATTCTTTCACAACAACAAAAACAATTTTTTATTATTTCCTATACCCGAGGTTTTTACTTTGAAAATAAAATGTTCCGAGCTAATAAAAATAAAATAAATACCGGTTATTTTGCAATGATTGATCTTATAACAATAATAAATGAAGTCCTATCACTTAGTACTACTCAGAATAGTTCCAACATAGAGATGAATATAATTATATCTGCTTCTCATATAAGAAATTGGAATTATATATCCAAGATAATATCGATTAAAAAAAATGATTTACTTTTATATCAGATAGGAAGAGCTTTTATAAATAATGTCTTTATACGTAATTTACTTTTAGATCCAATATCTATTTATCTGAATAATAAATCTTGTATTAGATGGAATTATTTTATGTACAAATGGTATCTTGAATTCGGAACTAGCATAAAGAAATTAACGATACTCTTTTATATTTTTAATTGTTTCGCTGGACTTGTCGCTAAAGATATTTTTTATTTATATGAAGGAGATAATAAAATTATTTTATATGAATTTATTGATAATGAGTTTTATATAGTTAAAGGCCTTTTACAATTAGAAGGTGATGAAAGTATGTATCTTCCAAACTTTTTTGGTATCGAAAGATATTTTAATAATTTTTATAACAATAAGATTACATTATTTAACCGACTCAAATTAATATATTGTCGGGAGTGGTTTGATAAGAATGTTTATGAGGAAGAAATTTTAAGTTTGTTGCAATTTGAAAATAATGATGTACATAATATAGTTTGGGCTCCTAGTATAGAACAACTCTGTGACAAGCTATATTATTTTATAATAATAGGAAGTGAATATTTTAAATACGTATCTTCTGAAGAATATTTAAAAGGACTTTTTTTTTCACAAACTAAATTCCCTGCATATACATCGAAATGTTGGTTTATAAATATAAAAAAACCAATTTATAATCATAGATTTATTATAATAAATTGGTTTTTTTATATTTATAATACTTTAATTTTATACGAGATTTATCAATATTTATTAAATATATTCCTATATAATAATATATTATTATATAAACTAAGAAAAGATTTATTACGAAATAAATGGATTTTCTCAGATGAAATTAATAATAATATCTATAATATCTAATAATATCTATATTAAATAATTAAATATAGATTTTCTCAGATTAAATATAGATTTTCTCAGATGAAATTAATAATAATATCTATAATATCTATATTAAATAATTAAATATATTAAATAATTAAAATAATTAAATATAAATAGAATATAATATAGAAGAATGGGAGAATGGGATATCAATGTATACCAAAAAATAAAGAAGCTATAAGTAATTATAGATTAAAAAACTAGGAATATAGTGGAGAGTTTGATCCTGGCTCAGGATGAACGCTGGCGGCATGCTTAACACATGCGAGTCATACATTTTTTGGTTTTATTTAAGTGGCGGACGGGTGAGTAATGCGTAAGAACCTGATTTTGGGAAGGGAATAACAAAAGGAAACTCTTGCTAATACCCTTTAAAATGTTGAGGATCAAAAGGAGGAATCTGCCTATATAAGGGCTTACGTCTGATTAGTTAGTTGGTGAGGCAATAGCTTACCAAGACAATGATCGGTAGTTGGTCTGAGAAGGATGATCAGCCACACTGGGACTGAGAAACGGCCCAGACTCTTACGGGAGGCAGCAGTGAGGAATTTTTCGCAATGGGCGAAAGCCTGACGGAGCAATGTCGTGTGGGGGCCTAAGGCCTTCGGGTCATGAACTTCTTTTATTAGAGAATAATAAATGAAGGTATCTGAGGAATAAGCATCGGCTAACTCTGTGCCAGCAGCCGCGGTAATACAGAGGATGCAAGTGTTATCCGGAATTATTGGGCGTAAAGCGTTTGTAGGTTATTTTTTAAGTCTTCTGTTAAATACTAGGGCTTAACCTTGGTTATAAGCGGTTGAAACTATTAAGTTTAGAGTACGGATAGTGGCAGAGGGAATATCTGGTGTAGCGGTGAAATGCGTAGATATCGGAGAGAACACCAATAGCGAAAGCACTCTGCTGGGACGAAACTGACATTGAGAGACGAAAGCTAAGGTAGCAAATGGGATTAGATACCCCAGTAGTCTTAGCTATAAACAATGGGTACCAAGTATTGTGTGTATATCGACCCATGCAGTGCTATAGTTAACACGTTAAGTATCCCGCCTGGGGAGTACGTTCGCAAGAATGAAACTCAAAGGAATTGACGGGGGCCCGCACAAGCGGTGGAGCATGTGGTTTAATTCGATGCAAAGCGAAGAACCTTACCAGGGCTTGACATGCCATTAATCTTTATTGAAATATAAGGTTGCTCTTCGGGGAACATGGACACAGGTGGTGCATGGCTGTCGTAAGCTCGTGCCGTAAGGTGTTGGGTTAAGTCCTGTAACGAGCGTAACCCTCACGTTTAGTTGCCCATATTAATTTGTGGAACTCTGAACCTACTGCCAGCGACAAGCCGGAGGAAGGTGAGGATGACGTCAAGTCATCATGCCCCTTATGCCCTGGGCGACACACGTGCTACAATGGTCGGGACAAAAGTTTAAATTTCCGTAAGGATTAAGGATGTAAGTTAAAATCAATAACAAAAACCCGGCCTTAGTTCAGATTGCAGGCTGCAACTCGCTTGTATGAAGTTGGAATCGCTAGTAATCGCCGGTCAGCCATACGGCGGTGAATATGTTCCCGGGCCTTGTACACACCGCCCGTCACACTATGGGAGCCGGTCATACCCGAATCTATTAATTTGTACCTTAATCAAACCAAAGTAATAAATAAGGTATGGCTAGTGACTGAAGTGAAGTCGTAACAAGGTAGCCGCACCGGAAGGTGCGGCTGGATAACCTCCTTTTTAAAATAAAAAATAAAATAGATAATAGATATTAACTATTAACTTGGTATACTAATATACTAATCTATTTTCCTAGGTCATTATTAAAATAATTAAAAAAAAAATCTCATTTGACTTAGTGATCAATTCATTATCTTATGGACGTTGATTGATAAGATAGATAAACTATTTTTTTAATGAAGGACATAGGCGAGGTCTTAAAATAATCAAAGCTTTTAGTGGATACCTAGGCACCCAGAGACGAAGAAGGGCGTATAAATAAAGAACGAAATATTACGAGTAGTTTAAAAATAAGCATCGATCCGTAGATTCCCGAATATGTAAACTTTTAAAACTATATGCAAAATTAATAGGCATAAAAGAGATAACTTAGTGAACTGAAACATCTTAGTAGCTGAAGGAAAATAAAGCAATAAGCGATTTCCTAAGTAGTGGTGAGCGAAATGGAATTAGTCTAAACCGTATATAGGGGTTGTGGGGGAGCAACTAAACAAGTAATAATATTTAAGCGAAGCAGCGGAGTACTGTACCATAGATGGTGAGAGTCCAGTAGAATAATAATAATGCACATTGACTTATGCTCTAACCCGAGTAGCATGGTATACGTTAAAATACTGCGTGAATCCGCAAGGACCACCTTGCAAGGCTGAATACTCTTTGGTGACCAATAGCAAAGTTAGTACCGTGAGGGAAAGGTGAAAAGAGCCCCTTGTGGGAGTGAAATAGAGCATGAAATTGTAAGCTTTCAAACAGTGGTAGGAATATTATTATATCTGACCGTGTGCCTTTTGAAGAATGAGCCGACGACTCATATGCAGTGGCTTGGTTAAGGTAACGTAACCGTATCCGTAGCAAAAGCGAGTCTTAATAAATAGGCAAACAATTGTCATTGTTTATGTACCCGAACTTGGGTGATCTATCCATGACCAGGATGAATCTTAGTTTAAAACTAAGTTGAGGTCCGAACCAACTGATGTTGAATAATCAGTGGATGAGTTGTGGTTAGGGGTGAAATGCCATTCGAACCCAAAGCTAGCTGGTTCTCCCCGAAATGCGTTGAAGCGCAGCAGTTTGATCATATATATTAGGGGTAAAGCACTGTTTTGATCTGGTCCACATAAAATTGGTTCCACATCTAGGCAAACTCTGAATACTATATTATATATTAGGATCAACTAGTGAGACAGTGAGGGATAAGCTTAATTGTCAAAAGGGAAACAGCCCAGATCACCAGATAAGGCCCCTAAATGATCGCTAAGTGATAAAGGAAGTGGTAAAGTGCATAGACAACCAGAAAGTTTGCCTAGAAGCAGCAACCTTTTAAAGAGTGCGTAATAGCTCACCGATCAAGTGCTACTGCGCCGAAGATGAATGGGGGCTAAGCGATCTGCCGAAGCTGTGAGATTATTTTAACTTTATTAACCTTTATAATTATAAAGGTTAATAAAGTTAAAATTTATTCGGTAGGGGGGCGTTCCGCCTTAGAGAGAAATACCTCGCTTAAGCAGGTGTAGACGAAGCGGAAGCGATAATGTCGGCTTGAGTAACGCAAACATTGGTGAGAATCCAATGCCCCGAAAACCTAAGGATTCCTTTCCACAAGGTTCGTCCTTGGAGGGTTAGTCAGGGACTAAGATCATGTCAAAAGGCGTAATTGATGGTTAACAGGTAAATATATTCCTGTATTATATTATATTTTTTCTTGAGGGACGGAGTAGACTAGGTTAGCCAAATATTATGGTTATTGGTTAAAAGGGTAAGGCTAAACCAATTAGGTATTTGGTGTCATAAGGGGTAGAGTAAATATCTCGAGCTAATACCTGAATAATAAGTGCTTTTTATTCTTTTAAAGTCTTAAGTAATCCACGTCATACTCCCAGGAAAAGCTCTAACGATTTCAACAATAAAAATAAATCTGTACCCAAAACTAACACAGGTAGGTAGGTTGAGAATACCTAGGGGCGCGAGAAAAATCTCTCTAAGGAACTAAGCAAAATAGCCCTGTAACTTCGGGATAAGGGGTGCCTATTATAAATATAGGTCGCAGCTATCAGGCCCGGGCGACTGTTTAACAAAAACACAGGTCTCCGCAAAGTCGTAAGACCATGTATGGGGGCTGATGCCTGCCCAGTGCCGGAAGGTTAAAGAAGTCAGTGATCTTGATTACAGAGTAGCTGTCAACCTAAGCCTCGGTGAACGGCGGCCGTAACTATAACGGTCCTAAGGTAGCGAAATTCCTTGTCGGGTAAGTTCCGACCCGCACGAATGGCGTAACGATCTGGGCGCTGTCTCGGAGAGATACTCGGTGAAATAGACCTGTCTGTGAAGATGCGGACTACCCATACCTGGACAGAAAGACCCTATGAAGCTTTACTGTTCCCTAGGATTGGTTTTGAGCTTTTCTTGTGCAGATTAGGTGGAAGGTTCAAAAAAATTATTCTTCCTATAAGAATAAAGGATAGAGCCATTATTGAGATACCACTCTAGAAGAGCTATATTTCTAACCTTGTGTCATAAACTAGGGCTAAGGGACAATCTCAGGTAGACAGTTTATATGGGGCGTAGGCCTCCTAAAAAGTAACGGAGGCGCGCAAAGGTTTCTTTGAATCAGACGGAAATTGGCTTTATACGTGTAAAGGCATAAAGAAGCTTGACTGCAAGACCCAAAACTCGTTAAGCAGGAACGAAAGTTGGTCTTAGTGATCCGACGGTTCCAAGTGGTAGGGCCGTCGCTCAACGGATAAAAGTTACTCTAGGGATAACAGGCTGATCTTCCCCAAGAGTTCACATCGA